AATGATTGAAGTTTTTCTATTTGGAATCGTGTTAGGTTTAATTCCTATTACTTTGGCTGGATTATTCGTAACTGCATATTTACAATACAGACGTGGTGATCAGTTGGACCTTTGATTAATTAACATCTCTTTTTTTGATTGACCTCCTCTTTTCTTTTCTTTAATCCACAGGAGGTCAAATTACACTGAAATAACTTCACTAACTTGAACAGCAATCTGAATTTGACCTAACAAGAACGGAATCACGCTCTGTAGGATTTGAACCTACGACATCGGGTTTTGGAGACCCACGTTCTACCGAACTGAACTAAGAGCGCTTTCTTATCACAATAGAGAAGACTGTGATTCTTTTTGTAACCCCCATACATCTTGCATGCATATACTATCATACATATATAGTATCATAAAATGAAAGATTATGTATGTCCAATTTAATCGATCTCAATTGATCCCTCGTTACTGCTCAGAGGAGAAGTAATAGGTAGGGATGACAGGATTTGAACCCGTGACATTTTGTACCCAAAACAAACGCGCTACCAAGCTGCGCTACATCCCTTTCAATTGGTCTACAGTGTCATTGTAAAGAATCCCTGTCTTGTTTTCCATATCGTTATTTCTTCCATTAATATACACAACTTATCTTGTCATTTCTTCTTTTTTTTTTTTGGTCTCATATCATATAACATATAATAATAATAAAAGATTTATATACATATGAAATATGAAATCCACCGTAAAAAAAAAAAATGAATAGTTTTCGGGAATGCTCAGGAAGAAAGGGACGTATTTTTCTCTTTTAATAAATAAGAAAAGGAAACAAAATTTTATCCGCCGAATCATTGTACATTTCAATTTGAATTAGGGATTCCGCGTACAAATACAAGTAGTCCTTAACTACATATGCATCTGATCATATATGTATTACCATTATGTATTACAATAAAGAAGGAGAATTTTCAATGCGAGATCTAAAAACATATCTCTCCGTGGCACCGGTACTAAGTACTCTATGGTTCGGGTCTTTAGCAGGTCTATTGATAGAGATTAATCGTTTCTTCCCGGATGCGTTGACATTCCCTTTTTTTTCATTCTAGTTATTGACATGGGAAGGGTTGAAGAAGATTAGAGATACAATCAAATATCTGTGACTAATTACTCTCCCTCTCTTTTTTCTTTTTTTAGAAAGGTAGGAAAGAGAAAGAATAAAAGTGGATTCAACCTCAGCGAAACTCGGGTTCAGGCTCGAATTAACTTAATAATTAATAATAGAGTGAGAACGAAAATGGAAATGTGGGTCTAGGGTAACAGTATCATACAAGATACTTAAATAAAATACTGTACTGCAATTCTAAATAGAGTTAGAAATCATTGTATTACTTATTATTTTTATTTACTATTCGTTGCAACGAAATCTTTCATAATTAATTTGAATTGGATTTCGAGTTAGCAACTTCTTTTTTTTTTTTTTTCGTTCCTTTCTTCTTCGCTTCGGATCGAAAAAATAGAAGAGTTGAGTGAATCAAAAACCCAAAGGAGGTTCATGGCCAAAAGTAAAGATGTCCGAGTAACGGTTATTTTGGAATGTACCAATTGTGTCCGAAACGGTGTTAATAAAGAATCAACGGGCGTTTCCAGATATATTACTCAAAAGAATCGACACAATACACCTAGTCGATTGGAATTGAGAAAATTCTGTCCTTATTGTTACAAACATACGATTCATGGGGAGATAAAGAAATAGATCGAACCGAGTGCCTGTGTGTCACCCTTCCAAGGAACAGGAAAAATGACATATTATATATATAACATATGTTTAAATAGAAACAAATCTATATATAAACAAACCAAATCCTATTTCTTAATTCATTTGTGATTGTGATTTGACCGAAATAGGATTTTCGGGATAAGGAATAAACAAACCATGGATAAATCCAAGCGACCTTTTCTTAAATCCAAGCGATCTTTTCGTAGGCGTTTGCCCCCGATCCAATCGGGGGATCGAATTGATTATAGAAACATGAGTTTAATTAGTCGATTTATTAGTGAACAAGGGAAAATATTATCGAGACGAGTGAATAGATTGACCTTAAAACAACAACGATTAATTACTATTGCTATAAAACAAGCCCGTATTTTATCTTTGTTACCTTTTCTTAATAACGAGAAACAATTTGAAAGAACTGAGTCGACCGCTAGAACTACTGGTCTTAGAACCAGAAATAAATAGGCTTACTCTTCAATTGAATCAAAATTCCAATCCGAACTCAAACGCCGATTGATGTTTTGTTCGAAAAATCGGAGAATCCAGATTTGATTGTCGTGTCGTAAGACAAAAAAAAAAAAAAGAATCGGGGAAGAAGAAGAAATCTTTTTTTTTTATTGAACGCATTCGCTCATTTTGACGACTTTATCACTTTATCATATTTTATTATACTAATACGAATTTCTACTCTACCTTCCCGGAGTTCATTCTCCGGGGAACTCCATTTAAATTATTCCG